CCCAAACTATGTGATTGAAGAAATCCTCCTCTATCTGTTGCGGATCAAGGGCCCCTTCCCCTTCTTCAAACTCCGATTCGTATTTTTCATATAGAAATCTCTGATCAACGATAGAACAAGATCCATTTTGCATCATATCTAACTGATTCCTTGGTTCGGACCGAAGAAGTAATGTCACTCGATTATTATCAAACTGACTGCAATATTTTTCTGTCCGTGAGGATCCCGCCAGAGCGCCTTCTACTTCTAATAGTAATAATAGTAATAGGCCATGAACTAGATCAGAATCATTCTCAACGAATCCATAAGAAGTGATCCAATTTTTTTCATCGTGTCTGGATGAAGACCAAAGATCTTGAGCGACCGATCCGGCAGAACAACTCAAAAGATAAAGAAGTATCGTGAATTTCTTCATGCTCGTTCCAAGTTCGAAGTACCATTTGTACAAATAAGAATCCCCTCCCTTACATGATTTCTTCTTCATATAGATAGATATAGGATCTATGGGGCAATTACTTAGAAGTACATTTTGTGTAACAGCCCTTCCTATCTGATAGAAAAGGATCCCATGATCCTGAACCGATCTTATCTGGGATCGAAAATCCCAAGTTTTTCTATGAAGAGCTGATCTAATTGTATTAGTTTCTATAATGGATTTCTTCTGTGTAATACTAATTGATAGGGCCTCATTGATAAGTGCTACAAGATCTCGCGCATTGGAACCCATGGTTATGGACCCGAATCCGTTAGTATGGAACATCTTCTTTTCCAAGTGAAATCCCCTAGTATATGAAAGAATGAAAAAGTGCTTTCGTTGTTGTGGAAGAAGAAGCCTTCGTATCTTAATGCATGTATTTAATTTATTCGGAGCTATTAGAGCGGGATCCACTTTTTGGGGAATATGAGTCGAAGCAATAACAAGAATCTTTCCAGTGGAACATCTTTCACAATCCCTGGAGAGATAGTTCTCTAATAGACCGAGGGATAAGTAATTCGACTCATTCACATGCAGATCATGAATGTTTGGAATCCATATTATGCAAGGAGACATTGCTTTTGCTAATTCGAATTGAAGGGTGATATCAAATCGGTCTATTTTCGGCGTCATATACATAGTTAGCACATTCGTCATAGTTAGCAGCTCCGTATCAATATCAAGGTCATCATCACTATCATCGATATCGTCACTATCATCAATATCGATATCGTCACTATCATCAATATCGATATCGTCACTATCATCAATAAAATAACCTTTAGGCTTGTCATCCAGGAACTTGTTCGGAAATACCGTAATGAAAGGAACATAGGAGTTTGTCGCTAGGTATTTGACCAAACAGGATCGTCCAGTTCCTATAGAACCTATCACTAAAATACCTCTAGAAGGGGATAGGGCTAAGCGGAGCGAAAAGGGTTTTCCATGAGGAGATGGGGAATGAAAACTATTAGCCCCACACGAGGTTTGTGAATAAGTGATTGTCTGATAATGAGCAAGGAATATCCGTCTTTCTGCTAAACAGGATCTATTGAACTCATAATTCATTAGATCCTTTTGATGAATGTCAACTAAGTATCGTAAGGAAATTGATCCCGGTTGTTCAATCATTTGATAACCAGAGTCATTCTTTAATAAATGATCACTATGAGTCAGACTCAATAGAATTTGATCAATCCTTTTTTCTGTCGTTAAGGTGGAGAACTGAACCAAGAATTCTCTTTCTTCATCATCAATCGAATCACTGTTCGCGACCCAGAATTCTATTTTCTCATCAATCCAATCACCGTTCACGTTTTTTCTTTTTCTTATCAATGAATAGATCTCTTTACTTGTACGACTTAGATGTCTCGTATTTCTCGAAAAAAGGATTCGATTGATGGGATTTGGTATGATACTTACAAGATCGATGAGATTGATCTTCCAATATTTATTCTTAGAACGTATTGATTTGACCCCATAAGCGGGACCACCACCCAATAGCATGTTGCCACCAGAAGCATAACCCCGTATTTCTTCCAGAGAATCTCCTAATTGTTCCAGAACAACTAGAAAGAGATTCTTTAACCAGAAAGGATTCAGTTCAGATGTAGGATACCTATCCAGAAGTTTTCGAAATTCCATCATGTATGATGGAATCATCAAAGATTTGATCTTTTCTAACTCTGTCTGTAACTCACTAGAGGCTCGGGAAACAAAGAGAAGATGTATACGAACGAGATATCCAGCAACAAGAAGAAGGAAAAAGATGGAATAGAGGAACTCCCGAGCATTTGTTGATCTCAGATGTGCCCATATCAATGGAACGGATGACTTATTATTTCGATGAATCATTTCTTCGGACAGAAGAAGATTCTGTAAACATTGACTCGAAATCTCACTTATCGGAGTCCATTGTGGAAGAATCTTCTGAGGAATTGGCCGTGATATATCTGATCCATGCATCATATCATGAAAAATGGATACAAATTTTTGACTACTACTCAGTATCGGCAATGGGTCTGA